ATAGCAAAACCCGTAGCTACTTGTACTAAAAAACAAGTAAGTGTGATTCCCCCTAGACAATAAAATATGTTCACGTGAGGAGGAACATATTTACTAGTTATATCATCTGCAATCGCCTGAATCTCAAGACGCTCTTCGAACCAGTCATAAACTTTATTGAGATAGGTAATTCAAGTTAATTCCCCCCCCGAGAACCGTATATGAGAATTTCATCTCATACGGCTCAAGCGAAAACATCCAAATACTCTTTTAACGGATCTGTCATAGAAAATGGGAACTTCTTAGGTACTTAATTCAATCTACCCAAACTAAAAATCCGTAATCTCTTCTTTGTGATGATAATGCCACAAAATATCAAGTTAGCTCATCCGTCTTTCGTTTTTCTATGGATTATTACAGGCCTCTTGACTCTTCTTTTTCCCATTTCATTTAGTCTTTTAATTTGATTTTTTTTTGTAATCAAAAAATTGACTATTATTTTTTTTTACCTTTGATAGGGATTAGCTTGTTCAGACCCTAGAAATCACTTAAAACCTCAGATTCATACTAGAACCACGATGATTTATCAATAAGTCCAAAAACAAAGCTCAAAAGTTCTCTGAGTAAGAACCTTTTGATCATCATTTATTTACTGAAAAAGATGTAATGACTCAAGAAAATCCAGATAACTAATTGTTGTCCTTCCAACACATAGTTCTAAAAGAAGAAAAATCGTTTGATTTAGTTCACCTTTTGAAAATTTTTAAGAGTCCGGTTACGAGGTTTGAATAGTAGGTATGAATCATAGTTCAATTATTTCTTTTCTTGATCAAGTCAAAAAATTCCGTGCTCCGGAAACTTAACTAAATTTCCGACGAAGTAGAATCATCTTTATCAAGATGACAGATCTTTTTCTGTATATCAATAGGATCCGTTATAACAAGTCACACACTCATATTCCGCAAATACCGAAACAAAGAAATTTCACGGTCGAACTACCAAACTAAAATACACTAAGAAGGCAAGTCCTAAGTTTTTTGACTAGCACTTCGGTGCTCTTATAAACCTAACTCACTAAAATTCCATCCAATAAAACGGAAGAGTTATAAATCTCCAAAATAATACATAGGAATACCGCAAATAGAGCCATAGCGACTCCCATAAGAGGAGTAGTACCCCAGCCTGGAGCTACTTTACCATATTCCGAATTTAACGGTTTCAATAAATCCCCGACACGAGTTCGTCTTGGCCCAGATTTAGAACTACCCTCAACAGTTTGTGTAGCCATAAATAGAATTTCATTGGTTGAGATCTGTTGACTTTGTATACCATTCCGTTGTAGTTGTAAATAAACAACCTTATTGTAGATCCATCGCGATTTTTAAATCTAATAATGGAAACAGCAACTTTAGTCGCCATCTCCATATCTGGTTTACTTGTAAGCTTTACTGGGTACGCCTTATATACTGCCTTTGGGCAACCCTCTCAACAACTAAGAGACCCATTCGAGGAACACGGGGACTAGTTGAAGTAATGAACCTCCCTATATATAATATGGGAGGTTCATTACTTCAATTGGGATAATGCAAAATTATTTTATTTTTTAGTCGGAACCTTAGGAGGCTCTCGAAAAAAGATAGCGAAAAAAATTATTCCCAGAGTAGAGACTAACAGGAATGTATAAACCAATGCTTCCATAGATTCGATCGTGGTTTACAATTATAGCTTCCAAACCTATTTCTATTTAGTTGGGATTGATTAAAAAAAAAAAAAAAAAAAAAAAAAATATGGGCGTAGGCGAAAACTACGTGAGAAATTTTGTATTATACTGCCTGTCTCTTTGTAGTAGGGTCTCCAAGTTTTTGGAATGTTCCAAATTCCACTTGAGCATCCAAATCTGGATCAATACCAGCAAATACATCTCGGAACAAAGTTCTAGCGCCATGCCAAATGTGTCCGAAAAAGAATAGCAAAGCGAATGAGGCATGCCCGAAGGTGAACCACCCTCTTGGACTGCTACGAAAAACACCGTCGGATTTCAAAGTAGCACGATCCAATTCAAAAATTTCTCCCAATTGGGCACGTCTAGCATATTTTTTCACAGTAGCAGGATCACTGTAACTAACTCCATTAAGTTCACCACCATAGAATTCAACAGTTACACCTACTTGTTCAACACTATACTTGGATTCTGCCCTTCTAAAAGGAACATCGGCTCTTACAATTCCATCCCCATCTACTAAAACTACCGGAAAAGTTTCGAAAAAAGTAGGCATACGACGTACAAAAAGCTCGCGTCCTTCTTTATCTCTAAAAACAGGGTGGCCTAACCATCCAATAGCTATTCCATCTCCATTGTCCATTGAGCCCGCTCGGAATAGTCCTCCTTTTGCCGGATTATTACCAATGTAATCATAAAAAGCTAATTTCTCAGGAATTTTAGCCCAAGCTTCCGATAAACTTAGATTTTCGGCTAAGCCAGCACTAACTCTTCGATATATTTCTTGCTGAAAATAGCCCTGATCCCACTGATAACGAGTAGGTCCAAATAATTCAATCGGGGTAGTTGCTGAACCATACCACATAGTTCCAGCAACAACGAAAGCTGCAAAAAACACAGCAGCGATACTACTGGAAAGAACAGTTTCAATATTTCCCATACGTAAGCCCTTGTATAGACGTTGAGGTGGGCGAACACTAAGATGGAATAGACCAGCTAATATGCCCAATGTCCCCGCTGCAATATGATGAGAAGCTATTCCTCCTGGAACAAAAGGATCAAAACCTTCTGCGCCCCACGCTGGACTTACAGGTTGAACTTTTCCTGTTAGTCCATAAGGATCAGACACCCATATTCCGGGACCATACAAGCCTGTTACATGGAATGCACCAAAGCCAAAACAAGCCACGCCCGAAAGAAATAAATGAATTCCAAAGATCTTAGGTAAATCCAAAGAAGGTTTTCCTGTACGCTCATCACAGAATATTTCTAAATCCCAATATACCCAATGCCAGATAGCTGCCAAGAAACACAAGCCGGAAAACACAATATGTGCACCTGCGACACCTTCGTAACTCCAAATACCTGGATTAGTTATAGTTCCCCCTGTAATACTCCAACCGCCCCATGAATTGGTTATTCCTAAACGAGTCATGAAAGGTATAACGAACATACCTTGTCTCCACATCGGATCAAGAACGGGGTCAGAGGGATCAAAAACCGCTAATTCGTATAGAGCCATTGAACCGGCCCAACCAGCAACTAAAGCTGTATGCATTATATGGACAGAAAGCAATCGACCGGGATCATTCAATACAACAGTATGAACACGATACCAAGGCAAACCCATGGAAATACCCCTTTATCAAACATAAATAGACACTATGTAACTTTATCACATTGGACTAACTAAAAAAAATATATATATATACTATGTACCTAACCTTTTTCAGTAGATTATCTATGAATAAGGGTTAATATTTATTCCGTTACATTGGTGAAAATAAGGGAAAAATTCTGTTCGTAGGAACAAAGAGAAGCAGATCTATTCTATACCCGATAAGTAACAATACGCAATGGGGAATTGGTTTTATTTGTGAAAACTCAATACATCAACACTGTGTCCATTATTTTAAGGATCCCCTGCTAAAAATTTTATTTATAAAATTCCGTATTTCTGTCTGAACCTTAGAATCTCTGTATTAAATAGGAGAAGCAGAAATAAAAATTTTGACAACAAACAATAACTCGATTGTTACGTTTCCACATTAAAGTCAAATATAGTCATTTAATTTATTTTTTTTTATTTTTTTTTAATGCCCATTGGTGTTCCAAAAGTACCTTTTCGGAGTCCTGGAGAGGAAGATGCAGTTTGGGTTGACGTATAGTGCGACTTGTCAGACATATTGGCTGATATGGGATTTACCCGTTCTCTCCCCCGATGGAGATATCTTCTGTTTCGCCCAAGAAAGATTCTTTGAACTATCAAAAACTCGGAGCGCGAAATACAATTAAATCAATTGTTTTAGAGATCAATAATCTAAATTAGAAGAACTTATGGTTTAGTTGGTTTGTACCAAAAAAATGAAATATTCAGGCTCCGTTCATAAAATACCAAATTCGTAATATAGGTACTATTATTACTTTACTTGTATTATAAAGAAAAGATTTTCCGGGGCTAGCTATGAAGCTTCCAATCAATGGAATAGTAAATATCTCAAATAGTTTGCCGGAAGGCAGGAAACTAATTGACAAATTAATAAAAAATCGTAGCAAAAGAAGTGGCATTGAAACAATTTGCCCTATATGTGCAAATATAATTCGGATAAATATTTGCCCGGAGTAGAACATGAACCTAAAAGAATTAAAAGGCCCATTTAGGAACAAGAAAATAACATCGTGATTTCAATTTCGATGAGACAATATATCAATGAGCGGTTAGTTCAAATCAAAAAAGTTTTATTTTTTCACTTTTTATAAGGTTCCTAGGGAAGGAAGCAAAAACTCATGACACGAGTTTTTTGAAAACTTGACAATAGACTACAATATAAATTCCCTAAAAGATGTTAAAAAAAAAGAAATAGGACTGGAATCAAGACATTGATTTTTCGCTGTTGAACCGTATGCATCAAAAGGTGCATGTACGGTTCCTAAAGGATAACTTTTTTGTCCTAATCAACCGACTTTATCGAGAAAGATTACTTTTTTTAGGCCAAGAGGTTGATAGCGAGATCTCGAATCAACTTGTTGGTCTTATGGTATATCTTAGTATAGAGGATGATACTAAGGATCTTTATTTGTTTATAAACTCCCCCGGTGGATGGGTAATACCTGGAATCGCTATTTACGATACTATGCAATTTGTTCCACCTGATGTACATACAATATGCATGGGATTAGCCGCTTCAATGGGATCTTTCATTCTAGTCGGAGGAGAAATTACCAAACGTCTAGCATTCCCTCACGCTTGGCGCCAATGAGTTTTTTATTTGTTTGATTTGAGAAAAAAGACTATGCCTTCGCTGTATGGAACATTAATAATAAGTAAAAATAGCATGGCATTTTAAGTTCGATATGAACAAACCTTTTTGTTTTTCTATAATATGAAATTATGTATCGAGATAGGAGTATGAAACAAAGGTTATTTCCAATTTAATCTGATATATATTTTATTTTGGAGTGGAGGTATGTTTCAGCGTCACAAACGATTTTTCTTACACATCAGAAGTGCCTCTCTGATATTTATGTTAAAAAAAAGAAGATCTTTTTTACTTACCCTAGGATCGGGTCAGAAAAAACATTGGGATTGCTCAATTAAAGATGAGATAAATAAGAAACATATAAAGCAACAGAACCATCATAGTATTTTTACTTCTACGAAAGGAAGGGTGGTAAATGGATAATTCAGCGATCTGATCTGTATCGGATCAATTGTATTTTTACCTAGTCTCTTTGTACCGTTCTTTCGCGTACGGAAGAGAAAAGTCAATTCCATTGGGGAGCCGTATGCAATGTACAAAAGATGCCTGTACGGTTGTTTAATTCTATCTTTTTTTGTTCTTTTTACTTACCTTGAACCAATCATTTAAGATAGAGAAGCCATTCATTCATAATGGATAGTATAGAATCAGGGTTATGATTCACCAACCTGCTAGTTCTTTTTATGAGGCACAAGCAGGCGAATTCATCCTGGAAGCAGAAGAACTACTGAAACTTCGCGAAACCCTGACAAGGGTTTATGTACAAAGAACCGGTAACCCCTTATGGGTTGTATCCGAAGACATGGAAAGGGATGTATTTATGTCAGCAACAGAAGCCCAAGCTTATGGTCTTATTGATCTTGTAGCAGTCGAAAATACGGGGGATTTCTCGTAAATAGCGGATTCTATTCAAACAACAAACAAAGCGTAATTTAAAATTTCCGTAAGTTGAGATTCACTATTTTAATCCAATTAAAATAGTTATTCAATTGAAGACAAATCAAATAATTAAGAATTATTAGGTTAAGATCGATCTAAACCAGCCATTATAATCCGATCATATAAATATACGATTCAAGATGCCAACTATTAAACAACTTATTAGAAATGCAAGACAGCCAATCAGAAATGTAACGAAATCTCCCGCTCTTCGAGGATGCCCTCAGCGTCGAGGAACATGTACTAGGGTGTATGTGCGACTCGTTTAGATCATGAGCTCGAACAAATGAAACAATTGTTCCAGTATCAAGGACCTGTACGAATGAATAGAGAGAATAAAGAGAATGGAAAAAATGAAAGAGTTTAGTATTTAAAACAAAAATAAAAAGATTCTCATATCCCTCTATTGATTGTGTATAAATTTTATGGTTTCTGTTGGTGCAAATCCAATCACCTCAAATTGAGATGAAAATCAATTCTCCAGTGGTAGCAACAAGTTATCCATTAAGCGGGGAAACGGTATTTAAGAAACCAAAGTATTATACTCCTATTCTTGAAATAACGGACTAACAGGGTCAGCTACCTAACCAACTTTCATAATTAAATGCCGTCACTGTATGGATAGCTCTCATTGTGAAAAGACCTATTACTATATAATTCTTAGGTAGAGCCAAAAAGTGCGAACTGTACAAGTTACCAAAAACATTGATCAAATGGGATGGGAGAAAGAGCTCCGGTGTATAGAAAGGACCTCACCGTTTAAGAAGTAACCATAGAAACGAAGGAATCCACTCTTTTTTTTTCTAAAAAATTGTGATTGGTTTTACAATTTTTTATCAGTCGAATTTATTCTTTACACACACAAGCGAAAGACCCGACTGAAAGAACTAATAAATTGTGGTTGGGAAGGTTATAGTAGCAAAAGCCATTGGAATTTATATTTTATATATCGGAATAATCCGTTTTGTTATTAATAGAACCGGGGGGAAAAGAATGACTGAATGAACAGAAATCAATTAGTTGTTCATCAAAGTTTAATTTTATTAAATGACCAGAGTTAAACGGGGATATATAGCTCGTAGACGCCGAACAAAAATTCGTTTATTTGCATCAAGCTTTCGAGGGGCTCATTCAAGACTTACTCGCACTATTACTCAACAGAAAATGAGAGCTTTAGTTTCTTCCTATAGAGATAGAGGTAGACAAAAGAGAGATTTTCGTCGTTTGTGGATCACTCGAATAAATGCAGTAACTCGGGAGAACGAGGTTTCCTATAGTTATAGTAGATTGATACATAATCTGTACAAGAGGAAATTGCTTCTTAATCGTAAAATACTTGCGCAAATAGCTATATTGAATAAGAATTGTTTTTCCATCATTTCCGAAAAAATCATTAAATAAAATAGATTTTTAAATCATATATAGGAAACCAACCCCCCCCCCGGAGAATAAACTCCGGGAACACAGACTCAAAAAATTAAGATAAGTAGTATAAATGAACGAACATGTTTCAATAACAAAAAAGGATTTGATTTATTCGTCTCCTTCTCCATTTTTTTTATTACAACACAATAATTAAATACGGATTCTAATTATAGTCTTTTTCAAAAACTTCAATGTTGAGTTAATATTGAAATTTTTTTAGCCAATTGAAGAGTATAGTATGCCTATTTATTTCGAGTTCTAGGACCAGTAGCTCTAGGGATCGACTCGGTTCTCTCAAATTGTTTCTCATTATTAAGAAAAGGTAACAAAGATAAAATACGAGCTTGTTTTATAGCAATAGTAATTAATCGTTGTTGTTTCAAGGTTAATCTATTGACTCGTCTAGATAATATTTTGCCTTGTTCACTAATAAATCGACTAATTAAACTCATGTTTCTATAATCAATTCGATCCCCCGATCCAATTGGGGGCAAACGCCTACGAAAAGATCGCTTGGTTTTATGAAAGGGTTGCTTGGATTTATCCATAGTTTAGTCCTTATCTTTAAAATCCTATTTCTTCATACATATACATACCTTTTATATACGACTGAAATAGGGTTTTAGTTATATATTTATATATGTTATATTCTTTATTTCTCTCTATATATTAATTTTAATGTTCTATTCTATATTTATATATATTTATATATATTTATAATATATCTTATTAATGTCTTCCTGTTTGTTACTTGAATTGAATGTAAAAACTCGATCACAGGCTCTATTCTATCTATCTATTTCTTGACTTCCACATGAATTGTATGCTTGTTACAATAGCGACAAAATTTTTTTAACTCTAATCGACCGGGTGTATTGTGTCGATTCTTTTGAGTAACATATCTAGAAACACCCGGAACTTCCTTAGTGGCACCGTTTTCATTTCTGCCACAACTGTTACATTCTAAAATAACTCTGACTCTGACATCTTTACCTTTGGCCATGTACCTCCTTTGATTTGGATTTCGGACCGACTCAACTCTTCTCTTTTCAACCCGAACCGAAGAAGAAGAAAGGAAAAAATTCAATAGAAATTACTCAAATTTCATTTCTAAAGTTTTTATTATAACGTAATATAATTATTAACTGATACAACTTTTTCTAACTATATATTGATTTTTTGTAGTCTAATCAATAGGACTTCATTTATGTATTTTATTTTGTGGAACCTGTCTTTCTATTAGACCCATATTTCTATTTCAATTCTACTAAGAAAATTCTATCTTAAACAACAAATCAGCTGCCGTAACCTTTTAGTCTTTAGATTTTGTTACTATCCTAAATAAATCAAAAGAAGGGGCGGTGATATAAATGAGTCACAGAGACCTGTTTATATCTATAATTTACTTGATTGATTTTGATATCAATAATTCGAATTAGAATTAAAAAAAAGGGAATAACAAAGCATCCGGGAATAAACGATTAATTTCTATCAATAAGCCTGCTAAAATAGCAAACCATAGAGTACTCAGTACAGGTGCCACAGAGAGATATGTTTTTAGATCTTGCATTGAAAATTCTCCTTCTTTAGTGTAATACATATATAATTAGATACTGAAAGTAACTAAAGGATCGCTCGTATTTTTATGTTATGCAACATTTCTAACTAAAATGTCTATGTGCAATCAGCGAGTAGACGGTGCTTCCCCTATAAAATCGAAAAAAAGATCCCCTCTTCCTCAAGATCAACACAAAATTGTCATTCTTTTTGTGCTTATACATCATTTCAGATGTATATAGTTTATTATATGTATATGAAACAAAAAATAAAAAAGAAATGGCAAGACAATTTTATGATATGATAGATAAAGAATAAAATAATAATGTGGAAAACAAGGCCGGGCTTTTGTACAATGACACTGTACAACAATTGAAAAAAGGGATGTAGCGCAGCTTGGTAGCGCGTTTGTTTTGGGTACAAAATGTCACGGGTTCAAATCCTGTCATCCCTACCTATTACTCCTCCTATGGGCAGTAACGGGGGATTAATTGAGATCGCTTAAAATTAGACATAATCTTTCATTATTATCCTACTCTATGCATCCAAGATTTATTTTCTTGATTTACGCTAAGCGTACAAAAGGAATTCTTTTCCCTACAGTTGTATTTTCTATCATAAGAAAGCGCTCTTAGTTCAGCTCGGTAGAACGTGGGTCTCCAAAACCCGATGTCGTAGGTTCAAATCCTACAGAGCGTGACTATATTCTTTGTTGTAGTGAATAACAATAAACTACCTTCAAAAGTTGAATTACAACTGCAATTTGACCTCCTGCAAAGAGGAGGTCAATCAAAAAAAAAGATTGAAATCTTACTTAATCAATCAAAGGTCCAGTTGATCACCCCGTCTGTATTGTAAATACGCCGTTACAAATAATCCTGCCAAAGTAATAGGAATTAGACCTAACACAATTCCAAATAGAAGAACTTCAATCATTTCGATTTATTTTTTGTTTAAGTAAAGGAAAAAGGAGAGGTACAAGTTATTCCTAAATATTAATCTGAATCATACGTGAATCTCAATTACCCTTTTTAGCAATTGACATGGAGAAGAACCTTAGAATACTTGAAATCTCATAGAAATATTCGTTGTTTTTTATTCTTGACTCAGTTAACTTCAA